TTTTTTTTTTTAATGAAAACTTATTAAGAATGGTTTGCATAAATATTAAATACGAATTATTTATAATAATAATAATAATAATATTAAATATTTAATATATTATTATATATATATATATATTAAATTTTGATTTAATTAATATTATTATTATTAATATATTGTTATTTGAATTAATTATAAAAATTTATATGCCATATAATTTTCAATATGAATATTATAAAGAGGAGGAAGAAGTAAATATTAAATATTTAATAATTTCTAATAAATATTTTATTATATAAAAAAAAAAAAAAAAATCTATGTAAAAAATAATGCATATAAATAAAATTTATTATGGTTGAAAAAATTTATTATTAGTTTATTTTACATATAAATTTTAGTGTTAATTTTTAATTATTTTAATAATAATTAATTTATTTTGTAGTAATTAATATTAAAAATTTAAGGAATTAAGATTTAGTAATATTAAAATTAACAACAAATTTTGTGCCAGCAGTTGCGGTTATACAAAAGTTAAATTAAATTATATTAGTAATTAATTAATAAATTAAATTTAATTTAAATAGTAAATTATTAGGTGAAATTTTAATTTATTTAAAAATTTATTTAAATTTTATGACTTAATAAATTATTAAAATAGACTAGGATTAGATACCCTATTATTAATAAATTAAATTAAAATACTAAAATAGTAAATGATTATTTATTGAAACTTAAATAATTTGGCGGTATTTTAGTTCATTTAGAGGAATCTGTTTAATAATTGATAATCCACGAATAAATTTACTTAACTTAATATTTTGTATATCGTTGTTTAAAAAATATTTTTTAGTAAAAATAATATTTTAAAATTAAAAATAAAAATTAAATCAGATCAAGATGCAGATTATAGTTAAGAATATAATGGATTACAATAAATTTATTTAAATGAAGATTAATTTGTAAAAATTGATTGAAGGTGGATTTAAATGTAATTTTATTTAATTTAGTAAAATGATTATAAATTAAAATATGTACATATTGCCCGTCGCTTTCATATATAAATTGAAATAAGTCGTAACAAAGTAGAGGTACTGGAAAGTGTTTCTAGAAAGATCAAATTAGAGCTTGAATTTAAGTTTTTCATTTACATTGAAAAGATATTGTATATACAATTAATTTGAGGGGGAAAAATTAATAAAAAAAAAATAATAAAAGAAATTTTAAAATTAAAATATTTAATGGGGGTTAAAGTATTTTAAAAGAAAAAATTTTAAATTTTATAGGGGATTAGTATTGTGAAAGAATTTTGAAATAATTTAAATAAAAATTTTTTATAAAGTAATTTTTGTTTAATGTATCTTGTGTATCAGAGTTTATCTAAAAAAAATTTATGTTAAAATTTTCTCGAATTTAAAAGAGTTAATTAATTATAAAAGTTATTGTTGCATAAATATTTTAAATAATTAATTTGAAATGAGATGTTAATCGTTTTTAAATATATCTAGTTTTTTTAAAAAAAAATTAAATTTTAAATTTTAATAAAAATTATTTTAATTTTTATTAAAATCTTTTTAATTAAAATTTAATAATTTAAGGGATAAGCTTTAAATTAAAATTATTATAATAATAATTTAAGGGAAAATTAAAATTTTTATAATTTAAATTGTTAAAAAATTTTAATTTTTTATAAATAATTTTATTTGTAGTAAAATTTAATAAAAAATTTAATTTTTTATAAAAAAATGAATTATAAAGAATTTAAATTTAAATATAATGATAAAATTAGTATATAAATATTTATAATGAAATTATAATTAAAAATTTAAAAAAATTAATTAAAAGGAATTCGGCAAAAATTTATATTCACTTGTTTATCAAAAACATGTCTTTTTGTTAATAATTTAAAGTCTAATCTGCCCACTGATGAAAATTAAAGGGCTGCAGTATTTTGACTGTACAAAGGTAGCATAATCATTAGTCTCTTAATTGGTGACTTGTATGAAAGATTGGATGAGATATAAACTGTCTCTTTATTATTTGTAGAATTTAATTTTTTATTTAAAAAGTTAAAATAAATTTAAAAGACGAGAAGACCCTATAGAGTTTTATAAATTTTATAAAAAATAATTATTATATAAATGGTTAAAAAAATTTGTAAAATTTATTTTGTTGGGGTGATAGAAAAATTAAATAAACTTTTTTTATAAAAAGACATAAATAAATGAAAAAAAGATCCAAAAATTTTGATTGAAAGAAAAAATTACCTTAGGGATAACAGCGTAATTTTTTCTTTTAGTTCAAATAAAAGAAAAAGTTTGCGACCTCGATGTTGGATTAAGATAAAATTTAAATGCAAAAGTTTAAAATTTTGATCTGTTCGATCATTAAAATCTTACATGATCTGAGTTCAAACCGGTGTGAGCCAGGTTGGTTTCTATCTTTAGAAAAATAAAATATTTTAGTACGAAAGGATCAAATATTTAAAATAAATTTTAAATTAATGAATATTAATAAAATAAAAATAGACTTAAAAGCTATTTTGGCAGAAAAATGTAATGGTTTTAGAAATCATTTTATATATAATTTATTATATAGATAGTAATGATACTAAAGGATTTAATTTTGATTTTGGTTGGGGTTTTAATTTTAATTTTGGGGGTTTTAATTGGTGTTGCTTATTTAGTTTTATTAGAACGTAAGGTATTAGGTTATATTCAGATTCGTAAAGGACCTAATAAGGTTGGTTTTATGGGACTTTTACAGCCTTTTTCTGATGCTATTAAATTGTTTACTAAGGAACAAACTTATCCTGTAATTTCAAATTATATGTCTTATTATTTTTCACCAGTAATTAGATTTATTTTATCTTTAATAATTTGAATTTTAATTCCTTATTATTTTAATATAATTAGATTTAGATTAGGAGTTATATTTTTTTTTTGTTGTACAAGTTTGGGGGTATATACAATTATGGTTGCGGGTTGATCTTCTAATTCAAATTATGCGTTATTAGGGGGCTTACGAGCAGTGGCTCAAACTATTTCTTACGAAGTTAGATTAGCTTTAATTTTATTAAGAAGTGTAATAATAATTATGGAATTTAATTTAATTAAATTTTTTGAATATCAGAATTTAATTTGATTTATTTTTTTAATATTTCCTTTAAGATTATGTTGGTTATCCTCAAGTTTAGCTGAAACTAATCGGACTCCCTTTGACTTTGCTGAAGGAGAAAGAGAATTAGTTTCAGGGTTTAATATTGAATATAGAAGAGGGGGATTCGCTTTAATTTTTTTAGCTGAATATTCAAGAATTTTATTTATGAGATTATTATTTACTTTAATTTATATGGGGGGATATAATTTAACATTATTATTTTATTTAAAGTTAAGATTTATTTCTTTTTTATTTATTTGAGTTCGGGGAACTTTACCTCGCTATCGATATGATAAACTAATATATTTAGCTTGAAAAAGATATTTACCTATTTCATTAAATTTTTTATTATTTTATTTAGCAGTAAAAATTTTTTTTTTATAGTTTAATTTTTTTAGTATAAATTAATAGAATAATAATTCTTTCTTAAGTTTTCAAAACAAATGCTTAAATTCAAGCTCATTAATTAAATTACTTAAAAATTAGAGTATCTCAAAATTTATTAATAAATGGGTTTATAATAAAATACGAAAAATAAATTAAAGTTAAGATTTGACCAGTAATAATATAGGGATTTTCAACAGGTCGAGCTCCGATTCATGTTAAGAGAATTACTGTAATTACTATAATTCAGAATAAAATTTGATTTAAGGGGTAAAACTGAATTCCTTGAATTTTTTTATTAAAAGTAAAGGGTAGAATAATTAAAATTAAGATTGACATAACTAAAGCAATTACACCTCCTAATTTATTAGGAATAGATCGTAAAATAGCATAAGCAAATAAAAAATATCATTCAGGTTGAATATGAATTGGAGTAACTAAAGGATTAGCAGGGATAAAATTATCTGGATCCCCCAACAAGTAAGGGTTAGTTAATGTTAAAATAGTTAAAAAAAAAATTAAAATAATAAATCCAATTAAATCTTTAAAAGTGAAAAATGGGTGAAAGGGAATTTTATCTAAGTTTCTATTAACTCCTAATGGATTATTAGAACCAGTTTGGTGTAAAAATAAAAGATGAATTATTATTATTATAATAATAATAAAAGGAAGAAGAAAGTGGAAAGTATAAAATCGAGTTAAAGTAGCATTATCAACAGCAAATCCCCCTCAAATTCAATTAACTAGTATAGTCCCTAAATAAGGGATAGCAGATAAAAGATTAGTGATGACAGTAGCACCCCAAAAAGATATTTGCCCTCAAGGTAAAACATAACCTATAAAAGCTGTTGCTATTAACAGAAATAAAATAATTACTCCTCTTATTCATGTTAATTTTAGGTTAAAGGATTCATAATAAATTCCTCGCCCAATGTGTAGGTAGACGCAAATAAAAAAAAATGAGGCTCCATTAGCATGTAATGTTCGGATTAATCACCCATAATTAACATTTCGGGAAATATAATTAACTCTATAAAAAGCTAACTCAATGTTAGCTGTATAATATATAGTTAAAAAAAGTCCTGTTAAAATTTGAATCATTAAACATAATCTAAGTAAAGATCCAAAATTTCATCAAGCTGAGATATTAGAGGGGGTAGGTAAATCAATTAAAGACCCATTAATAATTTTTAAGATGGGGTGTATTTTTCGGATAGGTTTATATAAATTTATCATTAGTTTTATTTTATTTATAAGGATGTTCGTAAAGGCCCAAAAAAGATATTAGTAATTTTTACTACTGCTACTAAAGTAATAAATAAATAAATAATTAGTATAATTATTAATAAAAATGTTTGATTATTATATAATTTACTTAGGTTAATCTTATTTTCATTATTAAAAAATAAATAATTATTAAAAAAATTTTCTATATCTGAGTTAAAGGAAAAATTTATTCAGTTTAGATTGTAAATAAATATAACTCTAATAATAATTCTAGAAGTAATTAAGAAAAAAAAAAATATTTTTATTTTAAAAGGAAAGATAAATATTTCATTAGAGGCAATTCTTGATACATAAATAAAAAGAACTAAAAGTCCCCCTAAGAAAGTTAAAAATAAAATATAAGAAAATCAATAAGTTTTAATTATTATCCCAGATAAAATGCAGGTAATTAAAGTTTGGAGTAAGATTATTAACCCTATAGATAGGGGGTGATTTAGAAAATATATAAAAAATGAAATAATAATTAATAAAGAAGAAAAAAATATTTTTATTTCAAAGAATAGTTTAATTAAAATAATAATTTTGGAGATTATTGATAAAGATACTTCTTTTTCTTTGAAGTTTTAAAAGAAGTATCTTATTTTTGATTTACAAGACCAATGTTTTTAATTAAACTATTAAAACTAATGATAATTATTATAAATATAATATTTACTATTATTTATATATATTTATTAGGAAATATAATTTTTGTCTCTAAACACAAACATTTATTAATTGTTTTACTAAGATTGGAATTTATTGTTTTAAGAATTTTTTTTTTAATAATGTTATTTTTAAATTATATTGAATTTGATATATATATATTAATAGTTTTCTTAGTTTTTTCAGTTTGTGAGGGAGCTTTAGGCCTATCAATTTTAGTGTCTATAATTCGTACTCATGGTAATGATTATTTTCAAAGTTTAAGAATATTATAATGATAAAATTTTTAGTGATATTATTATTTATAATTCCTTTATGTTTTATAAAAAATATATTTTGATTGGTTCAGATATTATTGTTTTTAATAATATTTATATTTATAAATTTAACTATTAGTGTGGTAAATTTTTCTAATTTAAGTTATATATTTTCTTGTGATATTATTTCTTTTGGTTTAATTATACTAAGAATTTGAATTTCAGTATTAATAATTATAGCAAGAGAAAATTTATTTAAGAATAGGTTTTATATCGGGTTTTTTTTATTAAATGTTATTATACTAATAATTATGTTATTTTTAACTTTCAGAGTTATAAATTTATTTATATTTTACTTATTTTTTGAGGGAAGATTAATTCCTACATTATTATTAATTATTGGTTGAGGCTATCAACCTGAGCGTATTCAAGCGGGCATATATCTTTTATTTTATACTTTATTTGCTTCTTTACCTTTATTATTAGGAATTTTTTATATTTTTAATGAGATAAATTATATTATAATTTATTTCTTAAAATTTTTTAATTCAAATATTTATTTATTATATTTTTGTATATTAATAGCATTTTTGGTTAAAATGCCTATATATTTTGTTCATTTGTGGTTGCCTAAAGCTCATGTTGAAGCTCCTGTTTCAGGGTCTATAATTTTAGCTGGTATTATATTAAAATTGGGGGGCTATGGGTTATTGCGAGTAATAATTTTTTTACAGCAAATTAGATTTAATTTAAATATTATTTGAGTAATTATTAGACTGTTAGGTGGATTTTATATTAGTTTGAAGTGTTTTTGTCAGGTTGATATTAAGTCTTTAATTGCTTATTCTTCTGTGGCTCACATAAGAATTGTGATTAGTGGTATTATAACTATAAATTATTGGGGTTTTATGGGATCTTACATTTTAATAATTGGTCATGGGTTATGTTCTTCAGGGATATTTTGTTTAGCAAATATTAATTATGAGCGATTCCATAGACGAAGATTATTCATTAATAAGGGCCTAATAAATTTTATACCTTCTATAAGATTGTGGTGATTTTTGTTGATATCCTCTAATATAGCAGCTCCCCCTTCGTTAAATTTAATAGGAGAAATTAGATTAATTAATAGATTAGTTAGTTGATCTTGGATAACTATAATCAGTTTAATATTGATTTCTTTTTTTAGAGCGGGGTATAGATTGTATTTATTTTCTTATACTCAGCATGGAAAGTACTATTCAGGTTTATATAGATTTTACACAGGGGTATCTCGTGAATATTTATTGTTAATATTACATTGATTACCTTTAAATTTTATAATTTTAAAGGTTGATTATTCTATAATTTGGGTTTAAAATTACTTAAATAATTTAAATAAAATATTGATTTGTGGTGTCAAAAATATGGATGATTCCATTTTAGGTTATTCGTAATTATTCAATTTGTTTTATTAGATTTTTTTTTTTATTTTTTTTTAGAATAATAAATTTTTTTTTTATAGTTTATTTTATTATGAATAATGTAGTTTTATTTTTGGAGTGAGAATTAATTTCTTTAAATTCAGTAAGAGTAGTTATATCTATTTTGTTGGATTGAATATCTTTACTATTTATAATATTTGTTTCTTTGATTTCTTCTGTAGTTATTTATTACAGAAAAAGTTATATAAGATCAGAATTAAATTTAAATCGTTTTATTATTTTAGTATTATTATTTGTTTTTTCAATGGTTTTATTAATTATTAGTCCTAATATTGTTAGAATTTTTTTAGGTTGAGATGGATTAGGTTTAGTATCCTATTGTTTAGTAATTTATTATCAAAACATTAAGTCTTATAATGCTGGGATATTAACAGCTTTATCTAATCGAATTGGGGATGTTTGCATTTTAATAGTTATTTCTTGAATATTAAATTATGGGAGTTGAAATTATATTTTTTATTTAAATATTATAAAAAATGATTATGTTATAATAATTATTAGATTAATAATTATTTTAGCAGCTATAACTAAAAGAGCTCAAATTCCTTTTAGTTCTTGATTGCCTGCTGCTATAGCAGCTCCTACTCCTGTTTCTGCTTTAGTTCATTCTTCAACTTTAGTTACAGCCGGAGTTTATTTATTAATTCGATTTAATGCGTTATTAATTGATACAATTTTTTTAAGGATATTATTGTTATTATCTGGGTTGACAATATTTATAGCTGGAATTTCTGCTAATTATGAATTTGATTTAAAGAAAATTATTGCTTTATCAACTTTAAGACAATTAGGTTTAATAATAAGAATTTTAAGAATAGGGTTGCCGGATTTAGCTTTTTTTCATTTATTAAGTCATGCTATATTTAAGGCTTTATTATTTATATGTGCCGGAGTAATTATTCATATAATAAATGATACCCAAGATATTCGTTTTATAGGGGGAATTAGATTTTATTTACCTTTAACTTCTCTGTGTATAAATATTTCTAATTTAGCTTTATGTGGAATTCCATTTTTAGCTGGGTTTTATTCTAAGGATTTAATTTTGGAAATAGTAAGATTAAGAAATTTAAATTTTATGGTTTTTTTTTTATATTATATTTCAACAGGTTTAACTATGTTTTATACTATTCGTTTATTAATATATTTAATAATTAATGATTATAATTTAATTTCTATTTATAATTTATATGATGAAGATTATACTATATTAAAAAGTATGTTTTTATTATTATTCATAAGAGTAGTGAGAGGTAGATTTTTAAGATGAATAATTTTTTCTTACCCTTATGTGATTTTTTTACCTTTTAATTTAAAAATAATAGTGATTTATGTTAGATTGTTAGGGGGTTTAATGGGTTATTTTATTAGAAATATGGGGATTTATTCAATTAATAAATTTTTAATGGTTTATGATTTAAGAAATTTTTTAGGTTTTATGTGATTTATACCAAATTTATCAACTTATGGATTAAATTATTATTTTTTAAATTTAGGTCAAAATTTATATAAAAATATTGATATGGGATGAAGTGAAGTTTATAGAGGGAAAGGTTTATATGTGGTAATAAAAAATTACTCAATTTTTTATTATTTTTATCAGATAAATAATTTTAAAATTTATTTATTTAGATTTATTTTATGAATAATAATTTATTTATTTATGTTAATAGTTTATTTAAATAGCTTATAATTAGAGCATAATATTGAAGATATTAAGGAAATTTTTTAAATTTTTAAATATTTATAAAAATAAAATTATTTTATTTATACAATGAAAATGTATTGTTTTAAGATAAACTATATAAATAGAAATATTAATGGAGTTTAACCACTAAAAATTAAGTTAGCAGCTTAATTTTAATCTTTATATTTCATTAATATTTAACATTTAATTGGAATATTTATTCAATTTTATCATTAACAGTGATATACCTCTGTTTTGGTTTCAATTAATTAATTAAATAAGGAGTTATTTTATACTCTATCTTTTAAGTCGAAATTAAATGCAAATTTGCTTCTTATTTAAGATAAATTGATTAAATCAATATTATTTGAATGCAAATCAAAAGTTTTTATTAAACTAAAATCCTATTTTTAAATTAATTTGTTCAATTAAGTATATTTTGATTTCATTCATGGTATAAGCCAATCAATAGAATTGCTAGGAAAAAGATTCTAATTTTAGTTCAAATTAATAAATTAATTATTGAGAAAGTTGAAATTATTGGGAAAATTAACGCAATTTCTACATCAAAAATAAGAAAAATGACAGTAATTAAAAAAAAATGTAATGAGAAAGGAATTCGAGCTGAAGATTTTGGATCAAATCCGCATTCAAAAGGTGAACATTTTTCTCGGTCGGATAGAGTTTTTTTTGATAAGATAATAGATAAAAATATTATAATATTTGAAATCAGTATTACTAGTAAAAAAATAAATAAAATTAAATTAATTATTTATATTAAAATTATTTTAAACTTTTTGATTGGAAGTCAAATATACTAAATATATTATATAAATAGTTAATTACCTCATCAATAAATAGAAACATAAAGAAATAATCATACTACATCTACAAAATGTCAATATCAAGCAGCTGCTTCAAATCCAAAGTGATGATTATTTGAAAAATGATTGTTAATATGACGAATTAGACAAATTATTAAAAATAATGTTCCAATAATTACATGTAGTCCATGGAATCCAGTTGCTATAAAAAAAGTCGATCCGTAAACTCTATCTGCGATAGTAAAAGGAGCCTCAATATATTCATATGCTTGTAAAATAGTGAAATAAATTCCTAAACATACAGTAATAAATAATCCTTGAGTTGTTTGAGAATAATTATTTTCTATTAAAGCATGATGAGCTCAAGTTACTGTAACTCCAGAAGTAATTAAGATAATAGTATTAAGAAGGGGGATTTGAAATGGATTAAAGGGGATAATTCTTAAAGGGGGTCAAGTAGCTCCAATTTCAATGTTAGGGGAAAGACTTCTATGGAAAAAGGCTCAAAAAAATGATAAAAAGAAAAATACTTCAGAAATAATAAATAAAATTATTCCTCATCGTAATCCTTTATGAACTATAATAGTATGTTTACCTTGGAGAGTTCCTTCTCGGCAAATATCTCGCCATCATTGGTATATAGTTAATAAAGTAATAATATACCCTAAAATTAATAATCTTATATTAAAATTATGAAATCATTTAATTATACCAGTAACTAAAGTTAATACTCCAATAGCTCCTGTTAAAGGTCAAGGTCTATAATCTACTAAGTGGTAGGGGTGGTTAGAGTGTGTTGTCATTAATTTACTTCACTAGAATATAAGGTTCTTAAAATAGCAATAACATAAGACTGAATGACAGCTACTGCAGATTCTAAAATTAATAATAAAATTTGAATAAAAATTAAAATAGAGATTAGGAATGTGGGGAATCTATTACCTGTACCTCTTAGAAGAGTTATTAATAAATGTCCTGCGATTATATTAGCTGTTAATCGTACAGCTAAAGTTCCAGGGCGAATAATGTTTCTAATAGTTTCAATTAACACTATAAAAGGTATTAAGATTCTTGGGGTTCCTTGGGGAATTATATGTGCAAATATATGTTGAGAATTGTTGATTCATCCGTAAAATATAAATCTTAATCATAAAGGTAAAGATAAGGATAAAGAAATTGTTAGATGACTTGTTCTTGTGAAAATATAGGGAAATAGTCCTAAAAAGTTATTAAATAAAATAAATGAAAATAATGAAATAAAAATAAAAGTTGAACCATTGAAACTATTTTTTCCTAGTAGAGTTTTAAATTCCGTGTGAAGTTTATTTAAAATAAAATTTCAAAAAATAAAGTGTCGGTTAGGAATTAATCAAAATGTATAGGGGATAAATATTAAGCCAATAAATGTTCTTAATCAATTTAGGGGTAAATTGAATAAATTAGTTGAGGGGTCAAAGATTGAAAATAAATTTGTTATCATTTTCAAGTTAAATTTTTAATATTTTTTATATTTTTATAAAAATTTAAATTACTATTTATTTTAATATTAAAAATATAATAATTTATAATATTAAATAAGATAAAAATTATAATAAAAAAAATAAAAGAGATTATTCAGTTGATAGGTATTATTTGAGGAATAAAAGAATATTACTTAAGTAATAATTTAAATTTGACATATTTATGTTATATAATTTAACTAATTCTTTAAATAATTATTCATTAGAAGTAAATGCTAATTTACTATAAAATGGTTTAAGAGACCAGTACTTGCTTTCAGTCATCTAATGAAGAATAATTATTAATTCAATTAATAAAATTTTTAATTGAGATTCTTTCAATTACAATAGGTATAAAACTGTGATTTGCTCCGCAAATTTCTGAGCATTGACCATAAAAAATTCCTGGGCGATTAATAAAAAAGTTAGTTTGATTTAAACGACCAGGATTAGCATCTACTTTAACTCCTAATGATGGGATAGTTCAGGAATGAATAACATCAGTTGCAGTTACTAAAATTCGAATTTGGTTATTTATGGGTAAAATAATTCGGTTATCTACATCTAATAAACGAAAATTATTGGGGGATAAGTCATTTGATGGAATTATGTATGAGTCAAATTCAATATTTTTAAAATCAGAATATTCATAACTTCAATATCATTGATGTCCGATAGATTTTAAAGTAATTAAAGGATTATTAAGTTCATCTAGTAAATAAAGTAAACGAAGAGATGGAAGAGCAATAAAAATTAAAGTTACTGCGGGTAGGATAGTTCAAATTAACTCAATAGTTTGTTCTTCTAGTAAAAAACGATTAATATAATTATTAAAAAATAATCTTAATATTAAATAACCAACTAAAATAGTAATTATTAAAAGAATGATTAATGTATGATCATGAAAAAAAATAATTTGTTCTATTAAGGGGGAAGCTCCATTTTGAAAATTAAAATTAGATCATGTTGCCATTTCTAAAAAAAGAATAAATTCTTTATAAATGGGGCTTAAATCCATTACATATAATCTGCCATATTAGAAATTTCTTAAAATAGGAAGTTCATTATATGAATGTTCAGCCGGAGGTAAAAGTTGATATCATTCAATAGATGAAGATATATTTAAGGGAAATAAAATTAATCGTTGGTTAATTATAGACTCTCAAATAATAATTAATATTAATATTACTGCTAACAATGAGATATAAGATCCTAAAGATGAGACTACATTTCAAGAAATAAAAGCATCAGGATAATCTGAGTAACGACGGGGTATTCCCGCTAATCCTAAAAAGTGTTGGGGGAAAAAGGTAAGATTTACCCCTAAAAATATGGTAAAAAATTGAATTTTTAAAAGATAGGGGCTCAGGGAAAGACCTGTAAAAAGGGGATATCAGTGAATGAATCCTGCTATAATAGCAAATACAGCCCCTATAGATAAAACATAGTGAAAATGAGCAACAACATAATAAGTATCATGTAGAGCTACATCAATTGAAGAATTTGCTAAAATTACTCCTGTTAATCCTCCAACAGTAAAAAGAAACACAAATCCTAATCTTCACAATATAGATGGGCTATAATTAATTTGAGTTCCATGAAGAGTGGCTAATCAACTAAAAATTTTAATTCCGGTTGGTACTGCAATGATTATAGTAGCAGAAGTAAAGTAAGCTCGAGTATCAATATCTATTCCAACTGTAAATATGTGATGAGCTCAAACTACAAATCCTAATAGTCCGATTGCTATTATAGCATAAATTATTCCTAAAGATCCAAAAGTTTCCTTTTTACCTCTTTCTTGGGGGATAATATGTGAAATTATACCAAATCCAGGTAAAATTAAAATATAAACTTCAGGGTGACCAAAAAATCAAAATAAGTGTTGATATAAAATGGGATCTCCTCCTCCGGCAGGATCAAAAAAAGATGTATTTAAATTACGATCAGTTAATAATATAGTGATAGCTCCAGCTAAAACAGGTAAAGATAAAAGAAGTAATAAAGCTGTAATTCCAACAGATCAAACAAATAGGGGTATTTGATCAAATGAAAGTCCATAAATTCGTATATTAATAATAGTAGTGATAAAATTAATAGCACCTAAGATTGATGAAATACCAGCTAAATGTAAAGAAAAAATAGCTAAATCAACAGATCTTCCTCCATGGGCAATATTAGAAGATAAAGGTGGGTAAACAGTTCAACCAGTTCCTGCCCCATTTTCTACGATTCTTCTCGAAATTAGAAGGGTAAGAGAGGGGGGCAACAATCAAAAACTTATATTATTTATTCGGGGGAAAGCTATATCAGGGGCTCCAAGTATTAAAGGTACTAATCAATTACCAAATCCTCCAATTATAATGGGCATAACTATAAAAAAAATTATAATAAAAGCATGGGCTGTTACAATAGTATTATAAATTTGATCATCCCCAATAAATGAGCCTGGGTTTCCTAATTCAGCTCGAATTAAAAGTCTTAAGGATGTACCAACTATTCCTGCTCAAATTCCAAAAATAAAATATAAAGTTCCAATATCTTTATGATTTGTTGAGTATAATCATTTTCGCCAAATAAAATGGCTGAGGGTTAAGCGATAAATTGTAAATTTATTAACGAGATTTATTCTCTTTTATTAATTAATTTTAAAGTCTTATAGTCAATAATGATTTAAAATTGCAAATTTTAAGGGATAATCAAAAATTATTAAGGCTTAAAGAAATTTTCTTTATAAATAATTTTGAAGACTATTAGTTTAATTTTAACTTAAAACCTTATATAAAAAAAAAGGTTCTAAGAACTATTCCTGAAATAGAAATTAAACTAAAAAAATTAATTAAAATAAATGAGTAATTTTTAATAAAAATTTTAAATCATTTTATTTTTAAATAATTAAATATAAAAGATGAATAAATAATTCGAATATAAAAAAATAATATAATAAGACTCATTATTACAAAAATAAAAGTTAAAATAAAAATTTTATTATTAATTAAATAATTAATGACAATTCATTTAGGGAAAAATCCAATGAAAGGTGGTAATCCACCTAAAGAAAGAAAATTAATTAATAAAGATAATTTAATTAGGGGGTTTAAATTTAAGATAAATAATTGATTAATGTAAAATATATTGAGAATATTAAATAAAAAACATATAATTAACACTAAAAATGAATATATAAATAAATAAAATATTCATAAATTTTCTCTAATTAAAATGGTTGAAAGTATTCACCCTAAGTTATTAATCGAGGAGAAAGCTATTAATTTACGTAGGGAAGTTTGATTTAATCCTCCAATAGCTCCAATAATTGAATTAAGAATTATAATTATAATTAAAAAATTTTTATTGAAATAATATGATAAAAGAATTATGGGGGAAATTTTTTGTCAAGTTATTAAAATAAAACAATTTAATCAGGAAAGACCTTCAATTACATTTGGGAATCAAAAATGGAATGGGGCAGATCCTATTTTTATAAGTAAAGAAGAGTTAATTATAATAGATAAAAATAAATTAATTTCAAAATTTTTTATTAAAATAAATTTTAGTAAGATTGAAAATAAAAAATTAATTGATGCAATAGATTGAGTTAAAAAATATTTTAAAGAAGCTTCAGATGTTATCAAATTATTAGAGTTAGAAATTAGGGGGATAAATCTTAAAAGATTAATTTCTAATCCAATTCAACAACCAAATCAAGAATTAGATGAAATTGAAATTAAAGTTCTAAAAAAAAGAATAAAAATAAAAAATATTTTATTAGAGTTAAAATAAAAAATAAAAAATAAATTTTATGTTAAAATTATAGGGAAATTATAAATTTCTTTTTTAAGTATATTTTAGTGTAGGATGCACAGTAATTTTTGATATTACTAGATATAGTTTAATTCTATAAAGTATAAATAATAAAGGTAGAATTCTACATAATTTATCCTATCAGAATAACCCTTTTTATCAGGCACTTTATTTTTTAAAAAAAAGGGATTTCCTTTATATTTGAGGTATGAACCCAAAAGCTTAATTTAGCTTATTTTTAA